TGGAGTCATGAGAAAAATAAAAAAAAAATTTACTCAATAGGGGGCGAGAAGTCAAAAGTATCATGCTAGTATTGAATACATAAAATTTGTTATGGAAAAGAGTGGGATCAGGCCTGTCAAGGCGGGCCTGAGTTGGAGCTAATTCTGTGGCGTTGAGTTTTTGTTTTTGGGGTTTGGCAAAAATGAGCCTTAACGGATTAGCAATGGGGGGTAGGGGGGTTTGCGCATATAATCATAGCATGTAATTGCGTAATCGTATGTGTATACGTATGTGTATACGTATGTGTATACGTATGTGTATACGTATGTGTATACGTATGTGTATACGTATGTGTATACGTATGTGTATACGTATGTGTATACGTATGTGTATACGTATGTGTATACGTATGTGTATACGTATGTGTATACGTATGTGTATACGTATGTGTATACGTATGTGTATACGTATGTGTATACGTATGTGTATACGTATGTGTATACGTATGTGTATACGTATGTGTATACGTATTTATGTCCTGAAAGCATTAACTGATTAACACCTGTGTAATATGAATGTAAGACTTAGTTGAATGTATAACACCCAAATCTATGTCCTTCTAGCATGGACTATATGACCTTGTTGATCTATTATGGGGGTGGAGGAGGTACACGTTAGGCTCGTCTACAATAAGTGGTCTGCGCGCAGGCCGGGAGGCCATGGTGAGTCCAAGCATACCCGTAAATTAAAAGATACCAGGGGCATGACAGTACAGTTATGTTAGGCATGGGCTGATTAGTAATTAATCCATCGAGATGTCTTATTTAAGAGGAAAGTGTGGGCGATCTTCGGTTTATGGCCCTGAGGTAAGAACCAGATGTCTGATAAAGTTTCACTTTAGTTACCCCCAAGTTTAATGGGCCCGGAGCGAGAAGAGGGATACCTGTTTAGCGGGTTGGTGGTTTCACGCGGCCTGGTGGTTAAGCGGGTGGGCTGTTGGAGGTGATATGCATGTCTTCGAGAAATGATTTGACTTGGATGTGCTATGTCCGACTAAGGAGTTCATGCACTATGTACGATATATACAAGTAAGTACATGCTTATACGCATGGGGACAGGGTCTTAATGTACTATTATACATATATGTACTTTATGTATGATTAAGCATATATATTACTGTACCATAATTAATGGGGATATACATAATATGCACGAAGTACATAGGGAGGCAGGTGCGGTTGTTGAGTATTTGAGTTGTGTAGAAAGTTTCTTCAAGGAGTAGTTTAATTAGAATGTCAGCTTTGGGTGTTGAAGGTGAGGATGTAAGGTCTTCTTCCTTGAGTTGTCCTAGGGAGCGGGTGCTCCGTTTTCGGTTTACAAGACCGGGGTAATGGTGTTATACTACTAGGGCTATTTCTTCATTTGAGTAGTTTGTTTTCAAATAGGCTTGTTAGTGGTATTAGAATTAGGATGGTTAGGAAGTAAAGGATTGACGCTGTTTGTCCAATAATGATGAAGGGGTTTTCAACGGGTTGCCCTCCGATTCAGGTTAGGGTTAGTAGGTTGGCTACTAGCACTCAGAATAGGCATTGACTTAGTGGACGAAATATTATGCTTCGTTGTTTAGCTGTGTGGAGGTGAGGGATTAGGGCCAGGATTAGGATGGATATAGCTAGTGCCAAAACTCCTCCTAGTTTGTTGGGGATTGATCGAAGGATGGCGTAGGCGAATAGAAAATATCATTCTGGTTTGATATGTGGAGGGGTGACTAAGGGGTTGGCGGGGGTATAGTTGTCGGGGTCTCCTAGGAGGTCAGGGGAGAATAAGACTAGAATAGATAGGGTTGCTAATAGGAAAACCACTCCTAGGAGGTCTTTAAGTGAGTAGTAGGGGTGAAATGGAATCTTATCTGAGTCTGATGAGATTCCTGATGGATTGTTTGAGCCTGTTTCATGTAGAAAGATGAGGTGAATCACAACTAGAGCAGCTACGATGAAGGGGAGGATAAAGTGGAAGGCGAAGAATCGTGTGAGTGTGGCTTTATCTACTGAGAAGCCTCCTCAGACCCATTCAACTAGGTTTGTGCCAATATAGGGGATTGCCGATAGTAGGTTAGTGATGACGGTGGCACCTCAGAATGATATTTGTCCTCATGGGAGTACATAGCCTATGAATGCTGTGGCTATTACTGCAATTAGTAGTATGATTCCGATGTTTCAAGTGTCCAAAAGGGTGAAAGATCCATAGTAAAGTCCGCGGCCGATGTGGATGAACAGGCAGAAGAAGAATATTGATGCTCCGTTGGCATGAATATAGCGGATGATTCAGCCGTAATTCACATCCCGGCAAATATGTGCTACAGAGGAGAATGCTGTGGTAGTGTCTGATGTATAGTGTATGGCAAGGAATAGTCCTGTAACAATTTGGATTGTCAGACATAGTCCCAGTAATGAACCGAAGTTTCATCAAGATGAGATGTTAGATGGTGCAGGGAGATCAATAAATGAGTGGTTGATAATTTTTATTAGCGGATGATTTTTTCGAATGTTAGTCATTGGGTTCTTATAGTTGAAATACAACGATGATTTTTCATGTCATTGGTCGTGGTTAGATTCCATGTAGGAATAATGATATATTTAGTGTCGTTGTTAAGTGTGTTGTTTGTTCTAGGGTTTGTGGGGTTTTCTTCAAAGCCTTCTCCTATTTACGGGGGGTTTGGTTTGATTATTAGTGGAGGGGTGGGTTGTGGTATTGTTATGGGTTTTGGGGGGTCTTTTATGGGGTTAGTGGTGTTTTTAGTTTATTTAGGTGGGATGTTAGTGGTGTTTGGTTATACAACAGCCATGGCTACTGAGGAGTACCCTGAGTCTTGAGGTTCGAGTGTTGGAATTTTAGGGGCTCTGGTGTTAGGTATGGTCGTGGAGATGATTTTGGTTTTATTGGCGGGTGATTACTATGTTGAAATGGGGGCAGTGATGAGTTTTGATGGGGTAGGGGATTGGGAGGTTTATGATGTTAGTGGAATTGGGCCTTTTCGTATGCAGTCCGCAGGTACTGGTGCCTTGTATAGTTGTGGGAATTGGTTCTTAGTAGTGGCCGGGTGGTCTTTGTTTGTTAGTATTTTTATCATTATTGAGATTACTCGGGGGAATTAAATTATTAGGGTTAAGGCGAATAGGGTAGAGATTAGAAAAGAGGAGAAATACAATTTAATTAGGCCTTTTTGGTTAGATACAGTTTTTGATGCGTATAGTTGCACTTGTGCTAGGTTTTTGGGTATAGATTTTTCTAGTCAGATTAGATCTAGTAGGGTGGAGGATATGTTTTGACTTGATTTTAGATCTAAATTAGGTAGTAGGCGGTGGATTGTAATTGGGAAATACCCTAAGGAATTGGAGAAAGTGTGTGGAGCGCGGGCGTGCTTAAATTTTAGGTTTGTAGTAATAAAGTTTATTTCTATTGCCAGGGAGAAGCCTAGGATTGTAATTATTATGGCGGTGAGTTTAAGGTATAGGGGTATTGTCATTTGAGGGGTTGTTATAGGTGGGATGTTATTAGAGATGAGGTAGCCTGCGAAAATGCTGCCGATTGCTAGGCGCTTAATTGGGTTAGTTAGTAAGGGGTTGTTTTCATTGATGACGATTGTTGGGGGGAAGCGTGGTTGTCCTAGGAGAGCAAAGAAGATGATTCGTGTGCTGTATACAGCTGTAAGGGAGGTGGCGATTAAAGTAATTAGTAGGGCTCAGGCGTTGGTGTTAGACGTGTTTGCTGTTTCGATGATTAGGTCTTTGGAGTAGAATCCTGTTAGGAAAGGCATGCCTGTTAGGGCCAGGCTACCAATTATTAGAGAAGATGCGGTAAAAGGCAGAGTGTTAAGTAGGCCTCCCATTTTTCGGATATCTTGTTCGTCGTTTAGGTTGTGGATAATAGAGCCAGAGCATATAAATAACATGGCCTTGAAGAAGGCGTGCGTACAAATGTGAAGGAAAGCTAGGTGTGGTTGGTTGATGCCGATGGTAACTATTATAAGTCCTAGTTGGCTTGAAGTGGAGAATGCTACGATTTTTTTAATGTCGTTTTGTGTTAGAGCACAGATAGCTGTAAACAGGGTTGTGATGGCGCCCAAGCATAAGGTTATAGTCTGCATTGTCTTGCTGTTATCTAGTAGAGGGTAGAATCGAATAAGGAGGAATACTCCTGCCACTACTATTGTGCTAGAGTGTAGGAGGGCCGAGACAGGGGTAGGGCCTTCTATTGCTGATGGGAGCCATGGGTGTAGGCCAAATTGAGCAGATTTGCCTGTGGCTGCCAGTAAAAGGCCTGCAAGGGGTAAAATGCTAGTGTTGGGGTATGTGATAAATATTTGTTGGATTTCTCATGAGTTGGAGTGTAGTAAGAATCAGGTTATTGATAGGATAAAACCAATGTCTCCAATGCGGTTAAACAAGATGGCTTGTAGGGCTGCTGTGTTGGCGTCTGTGCGCCCGTATCACCATCCGATCAAAAGGAAAGATATAATGCCCACTCCTTCTCATCCAATGAAGAGTTGGAATAGGTTGTTGGAGGTGACTAAGATGGTTATTGTAATGAGGAATAAAAGAAGATACTTGAAAAACTTATTTATTTGAGGGTCAGAGTGTATGTATCATATTGAAAATTCTATAATGGACCATGTGACGAATAGTGCTACAGGTATAAATAAGATGGAGAAATAGTCTAATTTTAGGCTTGTGGATAGTTTTAGGGTTTGGATTGTTATTCAGTGTCAATTTGTAATGACTGAGTCTTGGCCTGAGAAAACAAAGAGAAGAGCTGGAATTAGGCTGACAGAAAAGGCGTGTGAAATTGATAGTTTAACAAGATTTGGGAAAGGGGTATTGTTCATTTTGGTTGTTGACAGAATAATGGGCAAAGTTAGAATGATTAATGAAGTGGTAGCCATTGTAGGTAGTAGTGTGTTAATTACTTTTATTTGGAGTTGCACCAATTTTTTGGCTCCTAAGACCAACGGATGGCTCCCATCCTTTAAAAGTTAAGAAAGCCATGTTTTTATGCACGGGTGCATGAATTAGCAGTTCTTGCATCTTTCTCGGTAAATAAGAGGGTTAAGTCTTCTATTGTTAGATTCACAATCTAATGTTTTTGTTAAACTATATTTACATAGTGTTAGCCCTAAGATAATTTTAGGGTTAAGGGATAAAGATAGCAAGGGGAGAACGTGTAATGATATCAAGGTGTTTTCTCGTGTGAAAGATGGTTTAATGTTGTGTGTGTGAAATGTGGATTTGCCATGTTGGGTTATGGTAAACATGTAAAGGGAGTAAAGGGCTGTAATTAGTACATTAAGGCCCGTGAGTAGGATAGTTAGTTTTGATCATGTGAATGCGGTGATAATAATTAGGAGTTCTCCAACAAGGTTGATTGATGGGGGTAAAGCTAGATTGGTGAGACTTGCTGTTAGTCATCAGAGTGCTATGAGGGGGAGTAGTGTTTGTAAGCCTCGGGCTAGGATCATAGTTCGGCTGTGAATGCGTTCGTAGTTTGAGTTAGCTAGGCAGAATATCATGGATGATGTTAGGCCATGGGCGATTATTAGGGCTGTTGCTCCTATGAAACTTCACGGGGTCTGGGTAAGGATTGCTACAATTACCAGGGCCATGTGGCTTACTGAGGAGTATGCGATTAGTGATTTTAGGTCTGTTTGTCGTAAGCAGATGGAGCTTGTTATGACTATGCCCCATAAAGAAAGGGTAATGAAAGGGTAGGCTATTATGTTTGTTAGTGGAGTGAGAATAGTGGTGATTCGTATTATACCATAGCCTCCTAACTTTAGGAGGATAGCTGCTAAAACTATGGATCCGGCAATTGGAGCTTCCACGTGGGCTTTTGGAAGTCACAGGTGTGTGCCATATAGGGGTATTTTTACTATGAATGCCATTATGCATGCGATTCATGCAAGGTCACTAGATCATGAAGGGGTCAGCATGTTTTGGTGATACAGAGGTAAGATAGATAGATTTAGTGACCCTGCGAGGTTTTGGGTGTAGAGTAAAATAATTAATAAGGGGAGTGATCCTAGTAGTGTGTAGAACAGGAAATATAATCCAGCGTTTAATCGTTCTGTCTGATTTCCCCATCGGGTGATGATAACTAGGGTTGGGATTAGTGTAGCTTCGAATAAGATGTAAAATAAGATCAATTCGGAGGCTGTGAATGTCATAACTAAGAGTGTTTGTAAGGTGATTAGTATTAAAATATAGAGTTTTTTTCGAACTAGTGGTTCTTTGCGTAGGTGGTGTTGGCTAGCTAGAATTATTAGTGGAAGTAGTCATGTTGTGAGGATAAGGAGGGGGGTAGATAGGGTGTCGGAGAAGTACATTAGGGTGAAGTTGAGATTATTAATAGGTTGGTGGAGTAGGTGGAGGCTGATTGAGCTAATTATAAGGCTATGGACTGTTACATTGATTCACAGTGTGCGGTGATGAGATAACCAGGTCACTGGAACTAGTATAATAGTCGGGATGATGATTTTTAGCATTGCAGGAGGTTTAGGTTCTGGATGTAGTCTATGCCGTAGGTGTTGGATACCATTACTAGAAGTGCAAGGCCTACGGCAGCTTCGCAGGCGGCGAATACTAGGAGGATGAGGGGAGCAATGTTGGCTAGCGTAAAATGAAGGTTCATGGTTGTTAGGCTAACTAAAATAAATATTGATAGTATCATCCCTTCTAGACATAGTAGGGACGACATGAGGTGTGATCGATAAATCAGTACTCCTAGCAGGGCAGTGATAAAAGCTAGAAGAATATTTGTGGAGATTAATGGCATATGGTAATTATGGCTGATGTACATAATCTAATGAGTCGAAATCATTTGTTTTATTTAAACTAATTACCATATTCTTGTCATTCTAGTCCTTTTTGGATTCATTCATAGGCTAACCCAAGGGCTAGAATTAGGATTAAGAGGAAAGTTATGGTGAGTATTAGATTTAGCATGTGTGTTTGGATAGCTCATGGTAGTGGAAGAAGTAGGGCGATTTCTAAGTCAAATAATAGGAATGTGATGGCTACTAGGAAAAATTTTATGGAGAAGGGTAGGCGGGCAGAGCCTGTTGGGTCAAATCCACACTCGTAGGGGCTATATTTTTCCGTGTAAATGTTTAGTTGAGGAAGTCAGAATGCTACCAATACTAGCACTGAGGCCAAAGATGTGTTAGTGATTAGTATAATTATTGTATTAATTGCTCTCTTTTGGTTATTTACCAAATCCTATTGATTGGAAGTCAATTGTACTAGTTGTACTAAAAGAGCATGAACCTCATCAGTAGATAGATACATAAAGGAATAGTCAGACTACGTCTACGAAGTGTCAGTATCATGCTGCAGCTTCAAATCCGAAATGGTGGTTGGATGTGAAGTGATAATTAAGTTGACGGATGAGGCACACGGTTAGAAAGCTGGATCCAATGATAACGTGTAAGCCATGAAAGCCTGTTGCTATGAAGAATGTAGAGCCGTAAACGCCATCTGAGATGGTGAATGGGGTTTCGAAATATTCTGATGCTTGTAAGAGTGTGAAGTATAGGCCTAGGGCAATGGTGATAAATAAAGCTTGCATCATATGTTTTCGATTACCTTCTATTAGGCTATGGTGTGCTCAGGTGATTGATACACCTGAGGCTAAAAGGACTGCTGTGTTTAATAATGGAACATCTAAGGGGTTTAAGGGGTTAATTCCTGTTGGAGGCCAGCATCCTCCAAGCTCTGGAGTTGGGGCTAGGCTTGAGTGGTAAAATGACCAGAAAAACCCGGCGAAGAAGAAAATTTCGGAGATAATGAATAATACTATTCCATAACGAAGCCCTTTTTGTACTGTTGGGGTGTGGTGGCCTTGAAATGTTCCTTCTCGTACAATGTCTCGTCATCATTGTAGTATTGTCAGAGTATTGGTTAGTAGTCCCAGGGTCAGTAGGGTTATGGAATTAAAATGGAATCATATGATAAGGCCAGATGTTATAAGTAGTGCTGAGATGGCACCTGTCAGTGGCCATGGACTAGGATTTACCATGTGATAGGTATGTGTTTGATGGGTCATTATGTATTGTCGTGTAGGTAAAGGCTGACTAGCAGTGTAAATACGTATGCTTGGATAAGAGCTACTGCGAACTCTAGGATTGATAGTAGGATGAGGATGATAAATGTGATTGAGGCCGCGACTGAGCTAATTGATGAAATTGCTAGTGTAGCGCCTCCGATAAGGTGTATAAGGAGATGTCCTGCTGTGATGTTAGCTGTTAGTCGCACGGCTAGGGCTATAGGTTGAATTAAGAGGCTAATGGTTTCGATAAGGACTAGTATGGGGATTAGCAAGGGAGGGGTTCCCTGGGGCAGGAAGTGTGCTAGGGACGCTTTGGTTTTGTGTCGGAAACCTGTAATTACAGTAGCTGCTCATAGTGGGATAGCTATAGCGAGATTCATTGAAAGCTGGGTTGTTGGTGTAAAAGTGTGGGGTAGTAGACCTAGTAGATTAGTTGAACCGATAAAAATGATAAGTGAGATAAGCATTAATGATCAAGTTCGTCCTTTTGTATTGTGAGTCACTATTAGTTGTTTTAAGATTAGCTGAATAAGTCATTGTTGTATAGAGGTTATTCGGTTGCTAATTAATCGTGTAGGGGCTGAGATTATAATGTATGGGAATATTACAATAAAAATTACAATGGGCAGGCCAGCTATTGTAGGGGTAATGAATGAGGCAAATAAGTTTTGGTCCATTTTATCTCTCATGGGCTTTCTAGCTTGTGTGGTTTTGTGAGTTTTTTGGTAGGGTTCGTAGGGTATATAAATTTTGACAGTTTTAGTTGGAATAAAATAAAAAGTGTTAGAATTATAGACATGATAGTGATAGTCCATGTTGATGTATCTAGTTGTGGCATTCACTGTGGATAGTTCTTATAACTTTCAATCTTTAACTTAAAAGGTTAACGCTTATTAGCTTCACAGTGATCTAGAGAGATTTAAGTAGTCACTCTTCAAAGTACTTTAGAGGTACTAGTTCTAATACGATTGGCATAAAGCTGTGATTGGATCCGCAGATTTCGGAGCATTGCCCATAATAAATTCCTGGTCGAGAAGTTATAAGGGTGGCTTGGTTTAGGCGCCCAGGGATTGCGTCAGTTTTAATTCCTAAGGCTGGAACTGTTCATGAGTGAAGGACGTCTTCAGAAGAGATGAGTATTCGGATAGATATCTCTGTGGGAAGGATTACCCGGTTATCAACTTCTAGTAGGCGGAGATCCCCAGGTTCTAAATCAGGGGTGGTTACTATATATGAGTCGAAGCACAAGTTGTCGTAGTCCGTGTACTCATAGCTTCAGTACCATTGATGTCCTATTGTTTTTAGAGTTATGGAAGGGGTATTGATTTCGTCTATTATGTAAAGGATTCGGAGGGATGGGAGGGCAATCAAGATTAAAATTACGGCGGGAAGGATAGTTCATACTGTTTCTACTTCTTGTGCGTCTATGGTGCTTGTATGTGTGAGTTCAGTTGACAATATAAGGGAAATAATATACAATACTAGTGAACTGATTATAAATACAATTATAAGAGTGTGATCGTGGAAATATAAAAGTTCTTCTATAATAGGGGAGGCAGCGTCTTGAAACCCAAGTTGTATTGGATGAGCCATGAAGATATATAGGAATTCAACCTATAATTTAACTTTGACAAAGTTATGTATTGTTTTTACTAATATCTCATAAGAAGAAAGTCATGGGGTTATGGGGTTGGCTTGAAACCAATTTTAGGGGGTTCGATTCCTCCCTTTCTTGTCTAGGCTTTCACGTACGTGGGTTCCTCGAATGTGTGGTAAGGTGGGGGGCAGCCATGCAATCACTCTAGATTTGTGTGAGTTAGCTCTACTATTATAACTTCTCGTTTTGAGGCAAAGGCTTCTCAAACCATAAAAATTATTAGTACTACTGCTGTAAGGGAGATAAAGGATCCGATTGACGAGATAGAGTTTCACATTGTGTATGCGTCTGGGTAATCAGAGTAGCGTCGTGGTATCCCTGATAAACCAAGGAAGTGTTGGGGGAAGAAGGTTAAATTTACACCTACAAATATGATGGTAAAGTGAATTTTAGCTCAAGTTTGATCTAAGGTGTAGCCAGAGAATAGCGGGAATCAATGAACAAATCCTCCTATGATGGCAAATACAGCTCCTATAGATAAAACATAGTGAAAGTGTGCCACCACGTAATACGTGTCATGAAGGACAATATCCAATGAGGAGTTAGATAATACGATTCCGGTTAGACCTCCTACCGTAAACAGGAAGATAAACCCTAGAGCTCATAATATGGCTGGGGATCATTTAATATTTCCACCATGTAGAGTAGCCAATCAGCTGAATACTTTCACTCCAGTGGGGATAGCGATAATTATTGTAGCGGACGTAAAGTATGCTCGGGTATCTACATCTATGCCAACTGTGAATATATGGTGGGCCCACACAATGAAGCCCAGGAAACCAATGGACATTATAGCCCAAACCATGCCCATATACCCAAATGGTTCTTTTTTTCCTGAGTAAAAGGATACGATATGTGAGATTATGCCGAATCCAGGTAGGATTAGAATGTAGACTTCAGGATGGCCGAAAAATCAAAATAAGTGTTGATATAAAATTGGGTCTCCTCCTCCTGCCGGATCAAAGAATGTGGTGTTTAGGTTACGGTCTGTTAGCAGCATAGTGATACCTGCTGCGAGAACTGGAAGAGATAGTAGTAGTAATACAGCGGTGATCATGACTGATCAGACAAACAGTGGGGTTTGGTATTGAGACATAGCAGGGGGTTTTATGTTAATGGCGGTAGTAATGAAATTAATAGCCCCTAAAATAGAGGATACCCCTGCTAAGTGAAGGGAGAAGATGGTAAGATCAACTGAGGCTCCTGCATGGGCCAGATTACCTGCTAGAGGTGGGTACACAGTTCATCCAGTGCCGGCTCCGGCCTCAACTATAGATGAGGCTAGGAGAAGAAGGAAAGACGGTGGTAAAAGTCAGAAACTTATATTATTTATTCGTGGGAAAGCTATGTCGGGGGCTCCAATTATTAGGGGTACTAATCAGTTCCCGAAGCCCCCGATTATGATTGGTATAACTATAAAAAAGATTATAACGAATGCATGGGCTGTTACAATAACGTTATAAATTTGATCATCGCCCAGCAGAGTACCTGGCTGACCTAGCTCTGCTCGGATTAGCAAACTTAGGGCGGTTCCCACTATCCCCGCTCAGGCACCGAACACTAAGTATAAAGTGCCAATGTCCTTGTGATTGGTAGAATAGAGCCAGCGGTTAATGAACATAAGTAGGTAGAAGGTAAAATGGCTGAGTAGAGCATTGGACTGTAAATCCAAAAATAGGGGTCAAATCCCCTTTTTACCAGGCCTCGAGGTGATAAATCATATTGAATTGCAAATTCAAAGGAGCAGCTTCAATTCTGCCGGGGCTTCTCCCGCCTTTTTTTTCTTGGCGGCGGGAGAAGTAGATTGAAGCCAGTTGTATAGGGTTTTTAGCTGTTAACTAAAGTTTCGTGGGGTTGGAGCCCACCAGTCTAGTGAGGACTTAGCTTAATTAAAGTAATTGATTTGCGTTCAGTTGATGTAGGAGAAGTCTTGCAGTCCTTAGTGGTTGGTCAGAGGCTAAACGTTGTCGTTTTCTTAGAGCTTTGAAGGCTCTTGGTCTGGTATAGCCTAAGCCTCTAATTTAGGGTTGAGATAACAGGAGATAGTGGGAGGAGTATGGATGATACTGTGATCAATGGGGTTATCATGGCGGGTGGTGTTGGTGTGTTAAGTTGTCATTTTATTTTTATGTTGTTTATTGTGGGGAACATGGTTAGAGATGATGAGTAAACTAGTCGTATGTAAAAGAAGAGGTTTAGGAGAGATATGATAGCTATAAGGGTTGGTGTAATGATGTTGTGGCTATTACATAGTTCTTGGATGATAATTCATTTTGGCAGGAATCCAGATAGGGGTGGGAGTCCTCCTAGTGATAGAAGGGTAGTAAGGAGTATTGAGGTAAGTACTGGTGTTTTGTTTCATGAGTGAGATATAGTTAGTGTAGAGGTGCTAGGGATTGATAGGATTATGATGAATATAGATAAGGTCAGAAGTAGATAGATTAGAAGGTTGAGGATAGTTGCGGAGGGGTTGAATGTAATGATGGCGAGCATTCAGCCTATGTGGGAGATTGATGAGAATGCTAGAATTTTTCGTAGTTGTGTTTGGTTTAATCCTCCTCATCCCCCAATGGCAATAGATAGTAAGGCGATTAACAGGGTAATGTTTGAGTTGATTGAATTATTTATTTGTAGTAGAATGGATATCGGGGCTAGTTTTTGTCATGTTAGTAAGATCAATCCAGAGGTAAGTGAGATTCCCTGAGTGACTTCTGGCACTCAAAAATGGAAGGGGGTTATACCTAGTTTTATGGTTAATGCAATTAGTATTATGGGGGAGGATAGTGAACTGACAGTTTTTATTGCTGTTCACTGTCCTGAGTTTATAGTGTTGATAATAATTGCTATTATTAGGATTATTGACGCTGTGGCTTGGGTTAGGAAATACTTAGTTGCAGCTTCTATTGGGCGTGGTGATGTTTTTTTAGTAAGGATTGGGATGATAGCTAGTATGTTTATTTCTAGCCCTACTCAAATCAAGAGTCAGTGGGAGCTGATTATTGTTAGGACGGTACCAATGAACAGGGTGAAGTAGATTAATAAGAGGATGGGAGGTTTAATTAGTACGGGAAGGATATAAACCAACATTTTCGGGGTATGGGCCCGATAGCTTATTTAGCTGACCTTACTTAGTAGGACTTGGTGTATTTGGTAGCACGAAGAATTTTGAATTCTTAAGAGTAGGTTCAAGCCCTAAGGTTCTAGAAATAAGAGGGCTCTCACCTCTATGTTTTACTCTATCAAAGTAATTCTTTTATCAGACATATTTCTATGTTTGTGGAGGGATATTAGCTAAGAAAATGGGTAGTGCAGTGTGTCACATACATATGGCTAATGTCAGTGGTAGAAAATTCTTTCATAGAAGATGTATGAGCTGGTCGTAGCGGAATCGGGGGTATGATGCTCGTACTCATAGAAAGATGGTTGTTAGTAGTAGGGTTTTTAAGGTGAAGTTGATGGAGAAGAATTCTGGGAAATACATACTGTGGATTGCACTTATGAAGATTGTAGCTGTTAGGGCATTTATTATAATGATGTTAGTATATTCGGCCATAAAAAATAGCGCAAATGGTCCTGCGGCGTATTCGACATTAAATCCTGATACGAGTTCGGATTCTCCTTCTGTAAGGTCGAATGGAGCTCGATTTGTTTCTGCAAGTGTTGAGATGAATCATATTATTGCTAAAGGTCATGACGGAAGCAGGAGTCAGGTGTGTTCTTGAGTTTTGATTAAGGTTGATAGTGTGAATGACCCACTTATAAGTAGGATACATAATAGGATGATTGCTAGGGTTACTTCATATGAAATGGTCTGTGCTACTGCTCGTAATGCTCCAATTAGTGCGTATTTTGAATTGGATGCTCACCCTGATCATAGGATGGAGTATACGGCTAGACTTGATGTGGCTAAGATAAATAATACTCCTAGGTTGATGTTAACTAGGGGATATGGAATTGGTAGTGGGGTTCATATAATAAGGGCGATGGATAGGGCTAGGGTTGGGGCAATAATATAAAGTGAGGTTGAAGATGTTAGGGGTTGTAGGGGTTCTTTAATAAATAGTTTTATTGCATCGGCGAATGGTTGTAGTAGGCCGTTTGGGCCTACTACATTGGGTCCTTTACGAAATTGCATGTAACCTAGAGTTTTTCGTTCTAGGAGGGTTAGGAATGCTATGGCTAGTATTACTGGGATTACGAGCATTAGCAGGTTGACTATGAACATGTGTTAAGAAGAGGAGTTGAACCTCTGAGTATAAAGTTTTAAGTTTTATGCAATTACCAGGCTCTGCCATCTTAACAAACCCTGTTCTTGGGCAGGGTAGTGGGTAGGATATTAGATTAAGATAATATCATCTATTGGACTAGGAGCTTTGTTGGATAATGGGCTCCATTTCTCTTGTCCTTTCGTACTGGGAGAAATTGTAATAGATAGAAACCGACCTGGATTTCTCCGGTCTGAACTCAGATCACGTAGGACTTTAATCGTTGAACAAACGAACCATTAATAGCGGTTACACCATTGGGATGTCCTGATCCAACATCGAGGTCGTAAACCCTGTTGTCGATATGGACTCTAGAACAGGATTGCGCTGTTATCCCTAGGGTAACTTGTTCCGTTGATCAAAATTTTTTGGGTCAATAAGTTATAGAATACTGTTGTGTGAGATTTCTTTGACTGGTTAGGTCTAGGTACTAGATATTCGGAGGTTGGTTTATACTCCGAGGTCACCCCAACCAAAATTGTCTACCCAGGTGTCAGGGATGTTGTGGTCCTTAATTGGGTGATGTGTGAGACTTGGGTATGAAATTTAAGCTCCATAGGGTCTTCTCGTCTTATTTAGGTATCTTCGCCTCCTCACGAAGAGGTCAATTTCACTGATTATAAGTAAGAGACAGTTAAACCCTCGTGTGGCCATTCATTCAAGTCCTCAATTAAGGAACAAGTGATTATGCTACCTTTGCACGGTCAGGATACCGCGGCCGTTTAACGTTGGTCACTGGGCAGGCATTGCCTCTAATACTATTTATGCTAGAGGTGATGTTTTTGGTAAACAGGCGGGGTTTGTTTTTGCCGAGTTCCTTTTACTTATTATAATCTTTCCTTTATAGTTGCACACCTGTGTTGGGCTAACATTTTGGTTGGTATGATTATTTATTATGGGTTGTCATACCTGTTGATTAACTATCAGTGGGCATCCGATCTGATATAGGTCTGTGCAGGGAGAATATTATTCTTGTTACTCATATTAACATTGTCTCTTCTATTCATAAATAGATTAGTCCAGTGTATTTAATAGGAGATGTTTGAGAGGTTTGGTATTTAAGACAGTAAGCAGTGTTGAGCTTTAACGCTTTCTTAATTGATGGCTGCTTTTAGGCCAACTATGGGTGTGGTGTTTGGTTACTCTCTATTAAAGGTTGTATCCTTTGTTCAATGGGCTGTACCCCTTTGAACTAGCAATTAAATCTACATTTGGATTATTAGTTCTTTAGGTAGATTTAAAGCTGAACTTAGATTCTGTTCTGGACAACCAGCTATCACCAGGCTCGGTAGGCCTTTCACCTCTACCTACAGATCTTCTCACTATTTTGCCACATAGATGAGTTAGTTCGTATACTATCCATAGGTAGCTCGTCTGGTTTCGGGGTTATTAGCTATAGTTCTCTTTGTAAAGTTGTTCTGGTTAAACCATTATGCAAAAGGTAGAAGTTTTAATCTTTGCTTTAATATACTTTAAGTATTTCTTTCATCTTTCCTTACGGTACTGCTTCTATAGCGCCTAAGCATATTTTCTATCGCCTATACTTATATGGGTTATGGTAAATGTTTTGGTTTAATGGGGATTGTGGTTTAGTGTAGGGGAATAGGGCTAGTTCTAGTAATTTCAAAGTGGTCATTTAGTTGAAATCTTCCGGGTGTAAGCCGGATGCTTTGGGCTTAAGCTACACTTTGGTGATTCCAAGCACACTTTCCAGTATGCTTACCTTGTTACGACTTATCTCCTCTGGTAATTTAGTGGGGTTAGATTATGGATGTTTTGGTAGTTTAAATTAATTTGAGGAGGGTGACGGGCGGTGTGTGCGTGCTTCATTGCCCTATTCAATTAAGCTCTCTATTCTTAATTTACTTCTAAATCCGCCTTGACCACTTTTTTCATAAGGGGCGGCGTTAGTTGTTCTGTGAGGATAGAAAATGTAGCCCATTTCTTCCCACCTCATAGACTACACCTTGACCTAACGTTTTAATGTGTGATTCTCTTGCTTACTATGGGTCCTTGACAGGGTTTGCTGAAGATGGCGGTATATAGGTTGAATTAGCAAGAGGTGGTGAGGTTTATCGGGGTTTATCGATTATAGAACAGGCTCCTCTAGGGGGGTATAAAGCACCGCCAAGTCCTTTGAGTTTCGAGCTATTGCTTGTAGTACTCTGGCGAGTAGCATTGTTGGTATGCTACTTTAGTTTACGGTTAAGCATAGTGGGGTATCTAATCCCAGTTTGGGCCTTAACTGTCGTGTGTTCAGAATATGTAAAGTTACTTTCGTCATTTATTTTTGCTTTGACTGAGGCTTTTTACGGCTTAGTTAAGACTGAACTTTAGTGTCCTACTAGTTCTAAAACACTCTTTACGCCGTTAATTGTTAACTTGGGTTAATCGTATGACCGCGGTGGCTGGCACGAAATTTACCAACCCTGAATTGGTTAGTATAGCTAGGTCGAACTTTCGTTCATTGCCTAATGTTTGTTACTGCTGTTACCCGTGGGGGTGTGGCTTAGCAAGGTGTTGTGAGCTACTTTTGTGGGGAGTGGGCTTGATACCTGCTCCTTTTGGTCAATGTGACCTAGAGGGCATTTTCACGGGGACGCGGTGACTTGCATGTATAGGTCTACTAACAGCTAATAATAAGGCTGGGACCAAACCTGTGTGTTTATGGAGCTTTAAGAGCTCGTCTAAGCATTTTCAGTGCTTCGCTTTAAATTTCTAAGCTACATTAAC